TTTACTCTTTTATTTTCTTTTAATAAATTTCCTATTATTAAATTAATATATTGTATTGAATTAAATACATATTAGTTAATTAAATATTAAATAATATGAGACTCGAAATGAAAGTACCCTTCTCGCATACATTCCCCATTACGTTGTCGGAACAAAAATATTGCATGTATCAATATGGATGGAAATATTTAGTACATGAAATAGCGATTTGCTAGATATATAAATAGATATATAAGATATAACTAATAAAACGGATCTTGTGTTCTGGAATTGGAATCAAAGAAAGATATTTAAAATGGCTCGTATGTTGTGACTTGGAATAAATGTTTCTCGGTAAAGGAAGGGAATAGTAATTTATTCATTCCTAATTTATTCCTATAGAACGTCTAGGAACAAGAAGATTAAATCGGATATATCGACAGATTCCCGCGTAGTCCAAAGAAAAAAAAGATCCAATTTCATCTCTATCGAATTTTAATATCAGAATAGTGGATATAATTATGATGCAATGGGTTAGGTCCACTTACTTTTTATTTTGTTGATTTCTAATCGATTTAATTGGAATAATGGAAAATAGGAAAGGAATAGTAATATTTGAAGATTTAACGAGACGACTTATCCTTACATTCATTATAATATTTAATATAATATTTATAATAATTATATTATTTATTTAATAATAAATAATATATTTTTTATTTAATAATATATTTAATTTATTAAAATAGCAAATTTATAACCATACTATAATTAATTATAATGTTATAATTTTGATTTTTATTATATATTAAATTATACGGTTTGTTACTTTTTTTTTATTACTTTATTACAAAGATCAACAATATCTTTATTCGCACTTCAAATATGAATACTACTGCCGGAGTTTTATGATTTATGAAAAAATCAAAGCCCCTTATCGGATTTGAACCGATGACTTACGCCTTACCATGGCGTTACTCTACCACTGAGTTAAAAGGGCTTGTTTGATCCAATTCCTGAATAAAGACACTATGAGTTTAGTATATATACTTATTATAATAGATGTACATAGATATATCTTATAATAAGTATAAGGGTTCATTCAGGAATGAAAAATTTTCTTTATCCAGTAAAAGTAAATTAAATAATTTAATATAATTTAATATAGAGTATATAATATAGGTAAAATAAAACGGTTTATTGATATTGGATTTGATAAATATCAATACAATGAATTGTTTCAAGACTATCCTAATTGACATCATAACTAAATTCATTTGAGTGATACATGTATCCACTAATTTAACATAGATCCAAGATATTTCATTGAATCATTGATAAAGAGATTCGGATAAAGAGATTCGGCGTGGCCTTTGAACCAAACTTTTATCGAAAAAAATTGTATAGAAAGAATCGTGAAAGACGGAAAGATCCTTCGTATCGAGTCATACCATTCCATTATATTGACAATTTTAAAAAACTATTCATACTATGAACATAGTATGATGGCGGTCGTGCAAGTCTGCCCCCATCGTCTAGCGGTTCAGGACATCTCTCTTTCAAGGAGGCAGCGGGGATTCGACTTCCCCTGGGGGTAGGGTACTACGAAAGGAAGTTGATCGTGGATTATCAATAAGCCTGGAATTGATTCTTCCTGGGTCGATGCCCGAGCGGTTAATGGGGACGGACTGTAAATTCGTTGGCAATATGTCTACGCTGGTTCAAATCCAGCTCGGCCCAATAATTTGCCGATCCGCCATGAAATGATATAATATAACCCATTTGTTGCTCTCCAGAAATGCCCGATCCCCCAATCCCAATACGGAAGAAATCCATTTTATGATATATCTATACCACTATTTATTTACTCTCTTTTTACAAGAAATTCTGATCTTGCTAATGATCTAGATTCATATCAGGATCCGTAACTATAAAGTAAAGTTTAAGGAAAAGAGTAAATAAAAAAAAACTTTTTTGATTGAACGAGTGATTATCCAATTGATTTGGCAATAACGAAAGGATTACTAGTAATACCGGCTGCTCTCACTAAAGTACATATACATATGGGTATCGATATATCACACTCGCAGCTCTGTTACAACACGCCAATTCTAATCGAAATTGAAAGGGTTAGAATGAAATCATAAAAATATGTATACTTTATTTTATTATGGTATTTACTTGGGATTGTAGTTCAATTGGTCAGAGCACCGCCCTGTCAAGGCGGAAGCTGCGGGTTCGAGCCCCGTCAGTCCCGACGAATCCAAATCCAATAAAAAACTATATCAATTCATCTCTCTATTTTTTGTGAAAAGAAGTCCAAATAACATAATTTCATTCCCAACAGCGATCCCTCTTCTTTTTTTCTTTTTCGTTTCACATTTATCATCAACCAAATGGGGGAATTTCCATTTCTTCGACTAGTACCGATTCGATTGATGGGAGAGAGGCATATGTGGATTAGTACAATTATTATATTATTAGCATCAGATTCAGGATTCCACGGGATACCGTACTGTACTGGGTCTGGCTTTTTCAATTACTCCCGATCTGTGAAATATGAAATAGAGTAGAGTATTGTATGTTTCCCGGGAGTACATACATAAATGGAATTTGTACAATATAAAATAAATTGAACATAGTTACTGTGTATAGAATAGTATAGAATACTTTTTTTTTAAGATTAAAATAAAAGTATATCCTTTTCGGGCCCTATTTTGTGTAACCTCAATTTCAAATTTTACTAATTTGAAATAATCTATCTCATTCAAATTTCGCATTGAGCTTTTGATATATGCGTCCCATTACTAATCCAATGAAAGAGGATATTTAAAAAATAAAGATCAAACAAGGATCACTTTTTTATTAGCGAGGTAATGCATTTTTTTTTTTTTATATTTTATAAGGGTTTTTCCTTGAAAGAACAAACTTTTTAAATTTATATATAAATATATAAAAAAATAGTTAATTTGATGGAATATTCGATTTTTTTATACCGGAATTTGTACTCGTCTTTATCATACTTCTTTTGTTTTCCAAGAAGATTGGATCATTAAAAAAAGGAGGTTATAACTTAGCTCCTTCCTTTTTTTTCATTGAGCTTCTATTGTTTGTTGGGGTTTGTTTAGAACCAATGGTAAGTGGAAAGTCGGTTAGATGATACTTCATCAGATGATTGTACAAAGAGGGCGGTAGGTTATAGAAAAGAAAGAATGGAAAAGAATGATAAATAAATAAAGGAATTATTGATTGTATCGGGAATCAAATTTTGAGTTCAGTATGGATAAAAGATCATCCTATGTTATACTATTCAATTCTTGACGATGAATCGATTTGATAGCTCCGATATTGTTATTCATGATATTGATCCGATTCGATATCATCGAGATGTAATGCATCCCATTGAATTTACAGGCGAAAGATTTATTATCTCTATGGGATTAACTCCCGAGTTATTGCGAATTAAAGAAAAATTAAACAATGAGATTATGGAAGTAAATATTCTCGCATTTATTGCTACTGCACTGTTTATTCTAGTTCCTACTGCTTTTTTACTTATAATATACGTAAAAACAGTCAGCCAAGGTGATTAATTTGAATTAAACTTGATTTTTTATTTCTTATCAATAATTGCAGAGAAGAAAAGGATAAAAATTTCGCGTCTTAAATGAAATGGGCAGACTAGAATCAGTCGTATTCTATGAGATACGATAGTATGGTAGAAAGATTCAGATATTTCTTTCTACCATACTATCTAGTATTGTTATTGTAGTGTATAAAGTTGTATTGTAATGCGGGTTAATTTAATATAGATTAATATAGATCAATCTACAATAGTATCATCATATTCCTTTTCTATATATATAGAAATCGATTTAATTACGTATTTAATTACGTATATATAATATATATAGTGATAATGTATATTATATAGTATCCCAATTCTATTTCTTTGCTTTATCTATTTGTATTTAATTTGTGTTGATTTCAATTAAATTAATTTGAAATAATCGAAAGCGACTTTTACGATTAGAATTCCTAGATTTCTGATTATTTTCAATATGAATCCCGATCGAAAGAATCAATGACTTCTTCGTCGGAATGCTAACTAAAAGATTATTTTATTATACCTATCGAAGAAGTCATTGATTGAGGAGTTGACAAATGATCCATGGGAACTTCTTCGGATTTCGAAAAGGATTAGTAAAACCCGTCGACTTTTAACGTTTGAACCATGATATGAAATGGGTTCAATAAAACAAGCAAAACATAAATAAAATTTCTAAAATAGTAAAACTAAAACAAGCGGCGCAATATGTGACTCGCCCAAGACAATATTTTAGGATGTGCAGTATCTCGTTGGACAACTACTATGTTGTTTCCCAATGTGTATCCACGTAATGGAATAACCGAATTTTTTTCTCTTTGATCTTTGAACAGTAAAGAGGTAAACAAAATAAAAAAAAGTTCCGTTCTTCCTCATGGTCCATATCTAACTTTGGTAAGAGTCAGTTCATCGAAATAGAAAATTTATGAAGAATTCAGTTGGAATAAATTTCCTACCATTTGTATTCCTTTTACTTTTTTTACTTTCAAAATACGAACACGGAAATAATTGAAATATTTCTTTGATTGAAAGAGTATTCTTCATATATATTTATTATTCATAGAATACATTACTCAACTAAAATCCAAGAGAATTTCGAAATGAAGATATTTTTCATTTCTATTTCAATTTAAAAATAAAATTTTAAATTGAAATAGTGAAATTTTAAATAAAAAAAACTTTGCCGAACGATCTATAAAAAAAAGTGATACTGTTTAGTTCCTAAACTCAATTAGTAGTACTTCTAGAGTCCACTCCTTCCCCATACTACTAGTGAAAGGGAAAACGTAAAGACTACCATTAAAGCAGCCCAAGCGAGATTTACTATATCCATGTGAATTATGTCCTCTATCTCTATGAAGGAATTATTCAATTATTGTTCACTAATAAATAATAGGGGAATCACTGGCGCAGA